GGAAATTCAAAAACTCCCTTCTTTCTGTCGAACTAAACTCCGAGAAAAGAGTAGTATGAAGCAGGAAAGTCTGCCTTTCGAAACGACGTAAGAGAAGATGATATGCTTTCGGCAAGAAGGAAACCAAAAGTGACTCCGTAACCTTCATTCAAGCGGCTGCTAAATAAACATATAGCACGGCTTATTCCCCGGTTGAAACAGACCTTTTAACCTAAACCTAATAGGAGCAGAAGATTAGCTATAAGCTAAGTATATGGCTACCTTAGCGTAGAACACTAAACTACCTCCGGTCGAGCAACTTAGCCCATCGTCTATAGGATATACTTCTCCCTTCGTTCCTCCCCCTCGCAATAACTAGATCTCTGGGGGTTGCCCTGTTTCTACTCTCTATAGTCTGAGTGACTCGCCTATGGGCTAGACTTTCTTTCAGAGCCTCGCCTGGAATAATATCCGTACCGGCGTTTTCACCCGTGATCCGTAACTCTATGCCATGAGCATCCCTCTCCCCGCAGGTCGAGAGACTCTGTAACCTCTACTTTCATGATGTAGCTACACGCCCTTCTTCCTTTATTTCTTTGGAGTGAAAGCAGCCGGCTTGAAAGAGCTAAAGCTGCTTCTCTTGATGGTGTGGGGGATTACACCCCTCATGAATCCGCCTTAGAAGCCAATTTTTCCCTTTCATTGACTGCTTTTGCCCTACCATCTGTGAATCCAGTGGTTGTGCTAGGCTTCTGACACTCACTCGCAAGGTTTCGTTGCTTTCTCTTAGTTGGGCTAGTAAGATACTTTTCAGGACTTTGCCGGAATGTATGGGAATTGTGCTGAAGATCTGGGAATGCAAGTGAGAGTCCTGTCCTTGGCTCAAAGAGAGAAGGCAAAGAATGTGGTTCTAGCTCCGGAGCTGCTCCTCTTAAAAATGATAGAATCCCGAAGGTAAAGACCATATCATTACGAAAAGATAGGACTGATCTCGTATGATTACTTCATTATGTCATTCTTTGTCAAACACACTTATCGAGAAAAGAGAGCTCTAACTATTCGCTTGATTTAGATCGAAAAGGAGAACATTCTATTAGCTATTAGGGCAGGGGAGGAAGCTCCTATTTCAAGTTAAAGAAGCGATTCATTACACCTTGCTTAAAGGGATAACCTTTTCCCGGACTGGAGTACGGTAGGGGCAGAGGAACAGAGAGATTCTACCACAGCTTGTGACCGGAGGGATTGATAATGGGTCTGCACTGAATTGTTGTCCTATGAAAACCGATAACTGTTTGGGCCTGGGACCCACTGATTTCACGCCATCGAGCCAGACTATCCGAGTATATGACAGTTCAAGAAGTGAAGTGAAGGGTACCGTCACACTGCCAATAGTAGTTGGGCCACTGCAACATTCGAATGAAAAGTCTTAGATGTGCTTGCTAGCAACAATCTTATACTAGGAAGACCCCAGTAGCTTGGGTGCCGTCCCCTCATCTCTCCACCAGAAGGTAGAGTTCCCATTAGGGAAGGCGATCGTTACTATTCAAGGGGGGCGACAACCATGCTTCCTCCCCAAGAAGCCAAGTATCCCTATGCTAGAAATCCGAAAGTCCACTGATGAGTACACATTGTCTGGATTCACCTTCGAAGAGGTATCTGCTATTGCTGTAGAGAATACTACAAGGGAAAGAATAAGCCCATCTTATGACACCTATGAAAAGACCAACGTGCCCTGTATGCTGCTGAATATGGAACACTCCCCAGAAGGGTCTAGGAAAGAAAGCCTATTGAGCCAGTCATTCTATTATCCCAACGGCTACTCCACCGTTTAGGCTAGGCTAAAAACCCACTGACAGAGAGAAAGAAGAGCTAGTGCAACAGGGCAAAGAGAAGGCCTTGGCCCGAGCTGAGAAGGGCCCCTATGATCACCTTGTGTGTGTGCCAGTACCGAAAGACTCTGAATGTAACCTTCGTGAAAGGGTGCTTTCACCCGCGATAAGGTCACGGTCTCTGTTGGTAGAGTCTGACTCTATCTCGATAAGGCAGCCTGCCACTAAGCAACTTAGCTATTTAGTTTTTCTTGCTATGGCTCTTTAAGAAGCATATAAATATAACACGGGTTAGAGCCTGGTCGAGTTCTTGCTTGCAACTATGGGTATAAGTACTAATTTCAGTCTATTGGGACTTAGAGGTTATAGATACTAGACTGAGTGAGTTGCCCTCGGGTCACTGAACTCCCTTTAGAGAGGGATTAACAAGGCTAGTTAGAGCTAATTCGGTAAAGGAAAGGCTTTCGTCTCTAAGACAATGTTAATTGGAAAAAGATTCCTAAATGTCGGAGATATAGAGGCCTTCTTAGAAGAACCTAGCATTCCTGATTCACCGAACATGTAAACCTCACCGATGAGTATAGATGATTTAGTTGGTCAACCACAGAGATGGAGCCCGGCCACATCCTTTGAAATGGAATGCTTGTTTGGAACAGCCAGGGGAGACGTGCCAAGAAAAGGCATAGTTTTTCTCTTTGCAGAAATGTACGCCTCGAACTCAGTGCTGAGTCTTGAGCTTAGAGCCATCCATACTGTAATATGAACGTCTTCGACGGTGTAGCTAGTCGACGGTTCGTTGTTCCCTTGTTGCCGCGGCGATCGGTAGCACGTCAAGAAAGAACTCTCCTTCTTCGCTTCGCTTTCCCGTCAAACTTAAAAAACGAACCCCGGCTTTGATCAAAACAAGTCTGCGTTTTCCCGTGTTTTTGCCTTAAGCAAATTAAGCAAATTTCCTTGAATAGATGTTCTTATGTTTTGAAAAAGCTGCGTTTTATATAACTGTGAAATCTTTAAACTCACTTTCCCTTCCTAGAGGACTATGGAAATGCAAGAAATTCCATCTCATATATATGGAAAGGTTACCTCACTCATTTCCTTACCATAGATGCTTGAACAAGTCTACTTTTTTCGTTTCATATAGGTGGAAAAGCTACCTTGCTTACAGTAAAGTCTCTCTCATATGGCAGACAAACAGAAAAAAGCTAGTGAAGACTGGCTAGCCGTATGCAAACACAGTCAATACTTAGCAAGAGACATAATCAACACATGCTAGTTACAGACTAGGAAACCATAGGGAAACACAGTCATTACTAGCGAGAAGTAGCTTATATAGTCAACTACCATATAGAGATGCTTAGCAACTGTATACAGCGGGCGAGGGGAGAGGTTCTGCTTTTAGAGTTTCTCTTTCATAAAGGTCAGGAGATGCCTGTTCTTCTTTAGCTCTTTATATTACAAGGTCCGGCAATGAAGGGTATTCAGCTTCTTGCTCTCCGGTTGGGAGGAACAGGTACGCCCTTAACCAACCGCCCTTCATGGTGAGTACCTATCTAATCGATGCGAACGTACCGGCTGTTATAGTCAATTCATTAAGTGACTGGCTAGACGCCCTTCCCTATTGAGGTTCTGTGTAGGATGCTATTCAGGCTGTGAAAAAAAAAAAGAAGACTCTAGGTATAGCGTTGCGTCTGCATCGTCTGACTTTTTCTTTTTAGTACAAGTCAGACTTGAAAATACAGTTCTTTTGATTCCCCTGCCTACGAGAAGGGGTCTCCCCCTATCTTATTCAACAACAGATTCTTTGAAAAGTGTTAGTTCATAGGTTGCTCTGGGGCCAGTGCACCCCATCTTATTCGGCGGGAAGGCCAGATAGCTGAAAGGCCTAGAAACGGCAGCACGCCAAAGCAAAAGAACTTCGGGAGGGGAGGGAAGGGAAAGCTGGCGGCGACCCAAGCTTAAAGTAACTGACCCAGAAGGTCGGCGAGGTTCCAATCATGGTGAAAAGGGATATTCTTCAAGTTCACTGTGGTTGGAAGAAGACAGGCGGGAGTAAGACGAGCGAGAACAAAGTTCGTTCCAGCGGCGGGCTGTCTTCGTGGTCCCATTTCATCTTTATTTCCACGAGACCGACGGAAAGCATGGGAGAAATGAAAGGATCCTATCCTATTTTCGAGAGAACATTAGAGAGGGATGGGGGTTCTCTCTATTAAAGATTAGTGAAAACGTTCTCTCTTACTTACGATATTATTTAGTGAAACCCGGGAATCCTCCCTTTTTCAGAGTCAGGAGTCTTCTCTCGCCAGTCTCGGTCAATTACATAGACCCTTTCCTTCTTCTTCTGGGTCATTAGTGGCATTGATTTAAAAATTCATATCAGATCATCTGTCCAAGAGGAAGATTCTTTCACAGCGCATTCAATTGCAAAGAGAGCACCGGAGAATTTCAGCGTGGATGCGTTGAGGTGCGAAAGCCTTCTATTGCACCAAGAGCTTATTTATTCTCATACTCCCACACCGCTTACTAGTTTACCGGATACGAGAACTCTTGCACCGGGAATTCAACTAACTGCTGATTCCAGGGATGTGGATATTCCCACTTCTTTCTCTTCCTCAAGAACGGCAAGAGTCAGACCGGAAACTTCTATAAGACCAGCAGCACCGGTTACGTGCAGCGGTAATTCCCAGCAAGAGCTGATATGGCAAGAGCGTCTGATTGAAGAGCGGAAAGGCAAACAACGGAGATTCTTACAACACCGGGTAAGCATTCCGTTAGCTTTCAACTATTTGAAAGGCCTGACAACACTCAATCTAAAAGAAAGCGGAAAACCTCGTTGAGAATCAGCATTCTTTTTTCCCAGCGGACGAGTCAATAGCAGCAGAGTCATGAAAAGGGCTAAAAGCAGCCTTTCTCTACATACGAAAGAACCAGATTTGCGTATGAAACAAGAGCAGCTTCGTCTGTAACAGCTTATTCAACCTCCCGTAAGAGCAATTGGCCTTTGCCTTGAGCCAGTTCCAGTCATGGGAAGACCTTTCCCTTACTCTTTTAATGAAATATATGTTTTACCTGCCTGGGATACCATGAATCGGTAGCGTGGATCTTTCTTTTCCCTGAGAGGGGTTTATTCTGCCAAGACTAGCTGCGTCTTTTTCGCCTAGTGAGTTGCAAGTCGAGAAAGAGAGAGAGAACTGCCTAAAAGGAGAAGTAATCAAGTGAGTCCTCGTAAAGCCTAAGGTAAGGAAGGCAGTTCACCAGGTAAGGCCTCCCATCCGCTAGTTCGGTCATTAGGTCGAGAAGAAAGGGACTCCTTTGAAAGAAAAGTCCCTCATCTCTAACGATATTTTGAATTCTATTATTTCTGAAGCCGATAAACACAGGATCAAATGAGGGACTCCTGGCAGTTCCGGTCCGAGCGTTAATCGTTTTTATTGTGAACTAGATCCCTTTATGTGCCTGAAAGCAAATGAAAGAAGGACGCCCTAAGCCCCTGGAATGCACGCGTTAAAGGAAAAGGAGGAAAAAGAAAGACCACCAAAAGTAATGGTCACCAAAATATGCATAGTTATTCGATCTTTTTTGATCAGACTTTTTATCAGTATCGTTGTACTGTTGATTACTCGCCTGCTTTGGAACTGGGCTTGGCTTGGCTAGAAGGGACGAGCGGCAGACAGTCTTCTTTTTCTTAGTCTTCTCTATCTAAAGGGAGTTTCGATTCCGCAGAACCTATAGGAGCAATAGACGGAGTTAGTGTGGTATAGCTGTTAGTAAGGCGTAGAGCAGTAGCGGTCTTCACTTTTCCTGTTACAGAATCGACTATAAACGCTGTTCATGGCACGGTTAGCGGCGAAAAAAAAGAAAAGAATAGCGATTGTTGAATCAGTTTGCTCTTTATACTTTGGATTGCTCTTGTGAAGCTCTGAGGTGAGGTTTTATTCCTTTACTTTAGGAGTAGGAGTGAAGGCAAGATCCTACTTTCAATCGAGTGAATAGCAGGCTTGTAGTTGAATCGAGATTGGCGATGAGTACAAGATCGAAAATCTTTCTCGCAGCTCGTGCTTTCAAGCGAACGAGTGGAACTAAAGGAACGGTTGTTGACTAGAGGATACAAACAAGAGACTCCCTTTTTGCTTCAACTTGCAACTATATAGAAACTATGCAATACTTTATACTAGACTATATAGCTATAAAGCAAGGAAACAACTAATACTATAAGTAAACAAAAACACAAGCCATTACTGTATATTAAGAACGACTTTTAACGCCGATCATCCCCTTAGTGTAAACACTAAGCAACTAGCATTCTTCAACACATAATTCTAGTTTATGCATAGTTAATTAACCAAATAGTAAAACACATACCTTACTATGGTATAATCACCCGCTTAAAGGCATCAAAACTTTTAAAGCAACTAGAACTACGGGAAAAACATCTAATGCCAAGCGCTCCTCTACCTTAGCGTAATAAACTACCTCACCAGTGGATTTCCCTCCTGTAAGTAATCTTCTGTCATACTTGCCATTGCTAAAGAAGACACGGCTTCTAGCTTTCTAGCTTAGTTGCATCTATAAACTGCTATTAATGCCAATTAATAAAAAAAAACTATTTAGAAAAACTTTTTATGCCTATTCAGAAAGTCATTCGCTTCTGGGACATATATCGTTCGCATATCTTTTCTTTTCTAGGTAGTCAACTACCTTTTTTTCTAGGTATACTCACTCGATAGAACAAAGAAGGAGTCATTTGAAAACCTCTCATCAACAGAAAAGAAAAGAGCCGAGGGCGGGAATGCCCGGGGATGCAGACGATAAGAGTAGTGGAGATTTGTAGCTGAAATAAAGAAAGCTCCGCCTCGAAACCATCTTCGTGAAAGAATTGCAACTACGAAAACCTGTTCACGGACGCTTTCTTGGAACTCATTCATAGGCGCCTTCAATTAGTTAGACTTCTATAACTATGAATTTGAAGTTCTATTTGAATGAAAAACCCTTTTTTTTAGATTATAGCAACGCGCTGCTAGATCTTTTTTTGATATAGAATCTTCTTTTAAGTCGATTTAGCAGAAAACTAATCATGCCTTAAGCCCACCTCAATAGCTCAAGAGCGGCTGGACAGAGGCTAGGGCTACTTCCTTCAAGATACGAAACGAGCAGCCGGAAACGGCTGTCCCTATTGTATTTTAGATGGAGAGTGGGCTAAGAATCTGACCTTTACTTAGAGAGGGGCAGCGGTACCACGCTCTTCCGTGCTCGTAGGTGAACTCCCCTATGCTGCATCCCGACTAAGGTCTCACAAACGTGCGCTTCCCTTATGCATCCAGCCGCTTCACTAATGTGAATAGGTTATACAGAAGGGTGGGTTGGTTATATACTCTTATGCGCGTTCCTTTTTCGAACCTTTTGGTATGTATTGCCCCCTAACTATGGATCAGATCCACCAGACGATAAACTAAATTCCGCACTGCTGCTGAGTCGTCGGACTTATCCACCAATGGATTCGTGGAATTTCTGTGGATTGCGTTGGGGGAAATCTACCAAAGCTAGGCAGATAGATAGACTCCTTTCCCGCTGCTAAGGGAGAGCAAGAAAAAAAGGATTGTTTTTGAACCAGCGCCCCCTTTTGGGTATGCAGGTACTAAGAGCCCTCTCACTACCAACCAGCAGACATCATCTGGCTGGGTCTTGCCGGTATCAACAACGAAAAAAATGGAAACAGCAACTCACTATGGCTCTTGGGCCCAGACAACGTCCTAGGCGTAGGGGAGATCGGAGCAACAGGGAGCGCCTAGACGACGTTTTTCTTCCTGGGCTGCAGTAAGTAGATCGAGAGGTCGTTCCGCCCCTTGTCCCCGAATATGGGTAATATGTTCTCATACAATGTTGCTCCAATCTGACCTAGCTGGCAAGCGATCCCAGTTCGCGACAGAGAACAAGACAGCAAGCGAGCGTACCTTTGTTCGCGTCTTCTCCACCAAGCACGGAAGTTTAAGGATAACTGTAGGTCGGTGGCTACCTAAGGAAACTCCGATTCGATCCGCCCCCCGGCTGGGGGGCATCTACCTCATCCCGATCACAAGGAGAGGTTCACTATGATGGGGGTACTTTTTTCCCTTCCGGAAAGAATGAAATGCATAGGGGACCATCCTTTTGTTGCGGCATGCTCCTCAGATTTACGGATTCGCAGGGGGCGCCTCGGGCCCTACTTAGTTGACTGACAATGACAAAGGCTTGCGAAACTAAGTAGGGCCTTTTGAATTGAATCTTAAGTAGTCTATCAGTGGTGCAAAGCGGCTTTGCCCCTTTTCAGTAGAGGAGCAAAAGGTTAGACCTTCGAAAGCCAGCGAACAGCGGTTCTTCTATGTAGGTATGGCGTTCCCCCTTGACTCTCCTAACGTCGAGCTAAGTGACTTCGTAACCTTTTCGTAGCGTAGTAGAATGAAGGCTCCGCACCGACGCTCTCTTTTCTATTAGCCTAAGCGTCTTCGCTAACTCGCTCGCCTACTTACTATACAATACATTAAGTAGGGTAGGCTAACTCAGCCGCTTACTTATACTAATGTAGGGCTAAGTAGCGCCTTTTCCTTTTTGAATAACCCGTTCTCATTATCTTTCATAAGTAAAGTAGGCGAACCTATAGGTCCTTAGTAGCGTTGACAAAGAAGAACAGCCGGTTAAAAGACAGCGAATCTTTGTATTTATATATTTAGATTATATTATTATTATTATATAGGCCAGCTTGACAAGCTAGCCTTCCTCTTGATCTGAGGTGCGAAGAGAAAGATCTCTTTTTTATGACTTCCACTTATCGATCCCGGCCCAGAAAAGTGACCGACCAGAGCCCTATTGATGAATGAAAGAAAGGGTTTATGAGCCCTAGCCCTGTAAGCCCACACCTGTGTAGAGTAGATCGTTCAACACCTGCGGCACAAACCCATTTTTGACCTCTTGGTCCTAGTATCATAGGCGACCGAACGGCCGCCCCCTAATTACTAGACCGACCTGCTATAATAATTCCATAAACACCTAGCGAAGAGATGGCAAACAAATAAAGTAGCCCTATGTTCGGATCTGACAATACCATACCATAATCAAAAGGTACAACGGCCCGAGCGACCAGACTTAACATAAATGTAGCCACTGGAGCCATTCTAAAAAGGGAGAAATTAGCACTACTTGGTGAAATAGGTTCTTTTAGAATCAATTTCAAACCATCTGCTAGAGGTTGTAACAATCCAAATGATCCCACTACATCAGGACCCTTTCGACGTTGCACAAAAGCCATTACTTTACGTTCAGCTAGCACTAAAAAGGCGACTCCTAGTAGAAGTGGTAGAATTATTCCAAGTATTTCAGCTGGAACAGCTATGTACATTTTAGATTTTCTATTCACTCATGATCTGGCCTGGTCGACCCAATCATGATATTGAAGGATGGGACCTTTTCTCGAAAAACTCCGGATCCCGAGAAGAGTTGAAGATGGTGCAACATCGAATCCTGTTACGTTACTTCGAATTGAATCTTAGCCCGCCCTCCTTCTCATATATCTTTCCCCCTGGCCCTCTCCTGGTTTGCTTCCATGTCGCAACCTTATTGATTAATAGGACCGCCGCATTCTGCGCAGAATTGGCCATACGCTTGCGGGGGTTGGGAGTTAGCTTTTCTATTTCTTTGAGGATTAGAATCCTCTTTCGCGGGGAGGCATTCCTCAGGCCCAGCTTGTCCGCTGCCCGCCTCACAAAGCGGATCGACGCCCCTTTTTTTCTGCCTTTTCCTACCAAAGGAAGAGAGAAGGACAGTAAGCCTCTCCTTCAGCTCATGACACGACAGAGGCTCCGCTTCACTGATGAGGGGCTGGTCTAGCTCATCCCACAGGTCATCTTGTGGAACCTCCGGAGGCCACGGCTGAAGGAGCATCTATCCCAATCCCTTTACCGATTCCCAACAGACTGGGATAAGGCACGCTTGAAGGAAGAAGTCAAAACCCGTGTAGACGTAGAAGTCTAACTTGAAGGGGGTCTAGTTATGGAAGGGTTTCTCCCCAATGGAATGATCTGGACCCTTGCGAAAGAAAGGCCCCCTAAATCCGACGACCTTGACTTAAAAGCTCCCAATTGGGTCAGTAGCTGGCCGAGTAGTTGATAGACCAAATAAGCACAGTAGCCGTTTAGAGCCGAAGGAGGGATTCTATAGCCTACGCACTTGCCTTTAGGAGATCGAAGTTGGATGAATTTCCAGTGGTTCCTTCCGTCGGCGTCATCGAATCGCGTTAGCAATCCAGAAGAACTGGAAACTCGAAACGACCGGTCAAAGGAATTGATCCGTTTAGTTCTGTTCTTCTCCTAGTTTGATAGCACACCCATGTAGGGGGATCTTTCCGACGCTAAGCGCGCTGCATCTCCTGTCCGAGTGAAGAATATCTTGTCCAAGTCCTTCCAGCTTGCACCCTTCTTCTGCCATTGGGAATTGAACATCTCTCAACTTGTAAGTGGTAGAAATGAAGGACTCTGTTGCAGGTTTTGGTTTATTAAAGAATCATATCAGAAGCCCGTGTATATTAGTAAAAAGGGGGGACTTTCGTGGGCCCGATGTCTCTGGTGTGCCTGAAAATGTGATTGATAAATGGGCTTTTGAAACTCGATTTGTCGCAACAAACAAGAGGCATTGTCTCCGCCTTTTCAAGTAAGGATCATTTCTCAAGTGGTTATGATCCTCCATTGCTGCTCGGTAGTGGCCTAAGGCTCAATGATTGATCTTCCGCGCTAAGGCTAGCATCTCATCTTTCATCTTATTGCTTCGAGCTCTCTTCGGGAAAGTGTAAAAGTGTAACCTGTTGCTCCTTGATTTCACATAAAGAACTGAGTGCCTTCTGCTCCTTTTGGTCTTCTCTTTCTGTGTCTATGAATCTCCTGCCCACTCACACTCTCTTTATCGAATCCTTCTAGGCAGATAGGACTACTCCTCCTGCTTGCTCTTGGGCCTTGGCTGCTTAGAGACACCCCTTTAGCTCGTCTTAGAGAATGAAATTAGGAATTAGATTCTCGTCTTATTGTAGGTCGGTCATCTGTTCAATCTGGAATTCCATCTCTTGTTTGGTTTCTGGTACCGGTTTAAGTTCCTTTGTTCAAAAAAATATCTATGTCAGGCTTCCCTTCCCGGTTGTCCTGTTCAATCCGCTGTTCTTCTGTCTGAGGCAAAGGCGAATCCCTCATACTGTATATGGTCGAGCCGGCTTGGCTGGTACATCAAGCATATCGGCATATTCTTTTTTCGGCGTGGTACACATATCTTTCAATGTCAATCAAGTAATTCATTCTCACTGTCTGAGGAAAACGTGAAGAATTGCCATTTTATGAGCTTGTAAGGCCCGTTGAAGTCCCCGAATAAAGGGAAAAAGGCTATAAGTAGGCCGTTTGCTGTTGCTATAAGGGCTGCTCGCCTTTCTACGGCTTCGCTATCGCTTCTATGTAGTGGTCGACCTAAAAGAAAAGGTAGTATTCCTGCCATACTAGAATGCCTATTCTCTAGTGCTAGAAGCTTCGCCAGAAGCAAGCAAGACGAGGTCGCTCCGCTTCGTAGACAGGGCCCGTTCCGTACTTTACTTACGAGCGCGTGTAGTACTCGCCCCTATTTCTAAAGGGGCTTATGCACTCCACTCGCTGTCTACTAAACGAGCGTTCGAGCGAGCGGGCGAAGCCTTCCATTTAGTTGTAGTTGCTTCCCCCCTTTTCCCTCACCCTACTCTTCCATTTCCGCTTAAGCTTCCCCGGTTTGTGGGATTAATTGATTGGATACCCGAGAACCATAATCTTTCCTAGAAACAGCTTCTACGACGATAGAGAGGGGTCAGGTTTGTTTGGCATCTATGCCCCCTGCCCTCCAAACAGTATGGGAGCCTTTCAGCTCGTACTGCTCACACTCCTAGATCTTCACGGCACCTCCTCCACCATAGTGTGAGCTGGGAGCAGCTCTGAAAAGCGAGGCCTACTTAAAAATTCGCTTTCAACAACGTCAACAACACCACGAAAAAAGTCAACTATGGTTTACCACTGATCTGATCATAGGTGAAATCCAATCCCTTCGCGCCAGGCTTGGAAACCGTAAGTCAGGCCCCTTCGCCTCTCGGAAGCGAGAAAACGAGCAGCAAGCTGCAAAAAAAGCCCTGCCCGCCCTTCTCTATTTTGAGCCTCATATTGAGGAGGCTTCCCGGACTCGTAACAGACGGCTAGGAACAAGAAGAGGGTCAGTAGTCTCTGCCGTTGCGGGTCCTTCTCTTTCCGCTGAGATGGCCCTCTTTTTTTTGTTCACCGCGGCACGAAATCATGAAGAAGCTGGAAGAACTCAGAAAGAGAGTGGCGCCTAGCCGTTGAGAGCGTCTGTTGTCTTTGTAGAGGAACAGTACGATCTTGGACTGGCCCCCTTCGCATGACCTAGAAAGCAAAAAAGTCAGTGCTACTCTAAGGCCTCTAAACTCCTCCCTCAGGACACTGTTGCGTTGCCCATAGGGACGGGGTAGCCCCGACTTCCATAGGTCCTTGGTTCGACCTCCTAATGAGAATTGAGGCCCTTGCGCGGGCGTCTCATCCCTAAGACTTGTTTGCTCTGTATGGAGTGCCCCGTGGTTCCTCGAGTGCCAGCCGCAGAGAGGAATGCCATCAACTAGGGCGCTATTGGCCACTAACCACTCGCTCGCCGGCCGCTCGGGCTCCGCGTTTCAAGTTCGTTATCCTAACCGTATCCTCTGCTCCACCGGGAGCCTGGCCCCTTCTTCTATCTTATCTACTGCCTTGCTCCTCGGCTCCATACTGCTCCAGCCGCTCGCTGTAATAGCTTGCTTCTCGGGTGGCTCGCATCCTGGGTGGTGCGGCTGAGCCAGAGTGGGCTCAGCAGTCGGCCTATCTTTCCGGGCGCACGCGTAAAGGCATGATTAGTTCCACAAATCTCACTGCACTGACCATAGTAAACTCCTTCTCGTTGTACCGAAATAGAGATCTGATTTAAACGCCCAGGTACAGCATCACATTTTACACCTGAGGAAGGTACAGCCCAACTATGAGGTACATCAGCAGATGTTACAATAATACGTAGATGAGTTTTGGCTGGTACAACCACTCTATTGTCCACTTCTAATAAACGTGATTGCCCCAATTCTGGATCATCTTCTGGAATCGTATAACTGTCAAAAGTGAGTGACTGTTCATCGGAACTGTTATAGTCCGAATACTCATAAGGTTGGGTCGACGCCCGCCTCCCTCCAAACTGTACTTGCAAGTTTCCCCGCAAAAAGCTCTCCACGCCTACTCTTAGAAAGAACACTATTTCTCTTTAGTTAGGTAGTTCTCCCGACCGTAAGACCCTTTATGAGTAAGGGGGATCGAAGGCCGGGTAATTTGTATTGGCAACAGGGAACCGTTTATCACCCAGCCCTACCTACCCTATGTATTCGAGGGGGAGAGGCTGGAACCGAAAAAGACCTGGTTCCACACATATGAGACAGGCAGAAGGTATGGGACGACCAGTTCACCACGGAAAGCGAATTCGATCCTATAGTCGTCTTCTTTGTTCGATAAATGCGCAGTGGAAAGGGATGCTAGTCGGGCTCGGCGAAGTTGTAGGCCCCAATAAAGAAGATCCAGAGTGATTCCTCACCTATCCTGTCCGGGGCACAGTTGAACGCTCGAGTATAGATTCCCTATGCTCGTGTGAACGGCCGGCCCGTAGATCTAAAAGGATCCATCCATAGGCCTGACCGGATATCGTTTGTCCACAAATTAAACAAAAAGTTGGTTTTTAGTAGTAGTTCATGAGACCTCGAATTCCCACGTTCCAGCGTGCATTATGCCAACGGGTCCCGCCCCCAACTCTAGCTGAGAAGTGGAGTTACCCTTATTTTTTTTTCAGATAAAGAATAGAATAAAGAAAGAGATCGTCTATATCCTGTATCGATCATAGGATCGCTCTATGAATAGGTCAATTCTCTGCGACCTCCCACAGTTCACGACATCCCTTGCTTCTCGCTGCGAACGGCTCCTCTACCGAGGAGTAGAAGCGCTGGTCCCCTTCGGTAAAGTGGCTTGTGCCTGCTGTTACCTACCGTAGGACCTCCGTCCCCGAAGCGAAGAAAGAGGAGCAAGAGGTTGTCCTCTCCCGGCCCAGTAGTTCCGCAACTACTACCGTGGTTGTTGCCAACGGGGATCCCCCATTCCGAAAGGTTACTGGGCCGGCCGTTAGGTCCAAAGTTGTATGCCACTGCTATGGTGCCGATAGATTCACTACTTCAGCGCCGTTATCGGACATTGCAGGCTGAGCATCTATTTCTCGTATATCGCTCCACACCGAGAAGAGGGATGTGTGCCTCCAGCAACAACAAGAATGGAACCATAGGCTCCTATGCTGGGAGCATTTCGGGGTATAGGCCTAACCACCTCAACTCCCCGTTTCTGGCATGCTATAGTTATGAAAGTCTCTCGACGGCGGGAATGGGAGATTACCGGTAAGCCAGATGCTTCGCGAACCATATTCAACTTTAAGGCATTTCGTTGCACTTAAATCACCCTCGTGAAGAGGCGCACTCCGATACCATTGATGTCCAATAGCTTTGATAGTCATGGCTGGATCTACTACTACCTCGTCCATTGAGTATAACAGAGCAAATGATGGTATAGCAATGAACATCGGGATGATACTAGGAAATATGGTCCGAAGAATCTCGATAGTAGTTCCATGAACAATCCTTTGCGGGATTGGATTTTTTTTATAGTGGAAATGCCATAAAGCGCGAACTAAGATCCGTGATACGAAAACCAAAATCAGAATGAGGAAGAAAAAGATATCGTGATGTAAGTCTATTATTCCTTGCATCATAGGTGTTGCTGCGTCTTGAGATCCTAATTGCCATGGTTCCGCTGCATCACAAGGAGAATTTGTAAAAAAATGGAAAATACCTGTGAACGACATTTGAAACACTTTCATCTCTATAGTTCTGCTTCTTGCTCTAAAAATGCAAAAAGACTTGGAACGAAATCTATGGTTGGTCCAACCAAGAAAGGCATGGGACTTGTTGGGCATTAAGGGCGATCCATCGGCCCCTTTTGACAGACTTCTTTGTCCATCTCTTCTCTATATGATATTTATTCTAGACTAGATGGGACCAGATCTATTACTCAAACAAAAGCAACACAACCCTAAATGTGATCTCCCACGCCTGGCAATGATACCATTAGTGGTAAGGAGTGAGCATGTGGCAAATACCCAAACTTGTGCTTGACTAAGCCTCGCCCACATGGAAGAGAACTTGTTCTCCCATAGGAAGGCACTTGGGTTTCGACCAAGTCATCTCTCACGGTAACAGTGATGAGCTGTTGAGCGAAAGACGTTAGGTGATAGTCACCATATAGAGATGTTGTTAATACCTCTAAGAGAGTCTTGCCCCCCGTATTACTCCATAGGGCAGCGAGGAGCATGCTGTGGAACCAACCAAGATGTATGTCGTCCGGCCCGACCTCAGACTCTTTCTTCCGACCAATTTTACTTTACTCTCTGGCCGCAGTTATTTAGGTGGTATCCCGAGATTTTAGAGATTGAATTCCTCCCGGGAACACACGAAACAAAGATATGAACTAGGTAAATAGAAATTGAAAAGAGATGTTTCCAATTCATCAAAATGATAAGTTTTTTCTACATCCATATGATCTACTAAAGTGAAAGTAGATCGGTATTGCCCATATAATAAAAGCAGATCTTGGTCCATGGAGTCCCAAGAAGGTAAGAACTCCAACCTGTCCGATGCTTCTTCGGCCAAATACGATATACAAGTGGGACCTGCACTATGAGCAAGCTGTGCGAAAAACCGCTTCTTTTTTCCGGTTCCGAAACAACTTGGGCGAAATAGGGTTCTACCGGGAAACCATGGATTTTTGAGTTTTCGCCATTGGTTACTGGTTGAGCCACTGGAATGGAATGAGATAAGAATCTCTGGAGATCTTTCCTCTCCACTTACTCGTAACAGGCTTTCCCTCTGTAGAATACTTTTTCCGAATGGCATAATTGTCCTATTTTTTCCTCGATCTTCAAAGAAAACTGACTCCTCCTACTCCTTCTTCTCCTTTAGGATCGTCGTTGGTCCTTCTTTCACTAATGATCTCACCATTTTTTAGTCGTTCGCGCGAGGGACTATCCTTTCTATCGCTTGCCCTTGCTTTTCGCTCTCAAGACAAGGCTCTCTCTTCTATAAAGCGAAGCAAAGCGCATGGCGCTGAAGTGAAGAAAGCTCAATAAAGACACACGGCAGGGCATAGCATAAATGAAACCGCTTATCATTATCATTTCATAAAAAAGATATGCTTGACCTTTCTCGATGCTTTTTGGGGGGTGACTCACCAACCGACCCAGCAGTTATCGATGACAGAACGGTACGAACAAAGAAAAGTCATTCTATTTGGTAGTTCTCCATGGACTTCTCTCTTTACCCCTTTGCGTATGTTCGTGCACCTCCAGATGGGCGGGGGCCGGCCTACCACTCCCTTATGCAGCATTTATTAGCTTAGCTGGGTTGGGTGGATCGTGCAATAAGCCTCTCCCTTCCCCCGTATGCAGCTACCTTAGATAGAGTGACTCTACAGGTAGTTGACTTGCTTAGTAGCATGGGTTCTATGACTCTTCGACTTCCAGGCTAAATAAGATATCTTTTTTGCTTTTAAAGCGCTGTGAAGGTCACAGGGGAACCCCGATGTTGCGTAGGAATTAGTGCTGGAAGCCCTAGTAGTAAGCAGAAAAGCAAAAGTAGCCCCAAGCCTTATTCATAAGCTCAAGATAGCCAAGATGGATTCTATCTACTATTTGAATAATATCTACTCTGGGTAGTGAGATGGACTCTTCCAAGCCTCTAGGAGAGAAAGGGTATACTGACTGTCTTCGTCCTCTGGATGAGTCTGTCAGCCCAGTCCGTCAGGTCAATCAATTGCCATTGCAATGTAAGAGTAAAAAATGGATTCTCCTCTCTTATCTCAACGCTAGCGACAGTCAGTCTTCTCAACACCTCCCCTAGGGCAGCCCAACTATAATGAGCCAGGGCACCTTATATATGCGTATGTGCACGTAGAACCTATAGAGAGAGAGAACTCCTATGAATTGAGGTGGTGTTGAGACTCATCATCGTGAGGTCTCTGTTGCTATTCTTCGTTTTCAGAATCTAGATTGGTGTTCAGTGTACCGGCAGAAAGCCTACCCTAGTAAAAGAGAGAGCGCGCCTACGGGATTTACGCTTTGAGTCGAGGGGGAAACAGCAATCAACACCTTGTCCGATGTGCTCGTGTTCGTTTCTGTGAGTATGTTGAGAAGTGTACACCGGCGTGTGCGCCCTTGATACATAGAAGACGGGGTGATCGACGCGTCCACGTGCATGCATAGAAAAGGTGTTCACCCAATCTCCCATTCGTTGTCTCGGGTCCATATATAAGATCCACTCCTTAGTAGCTTTAGCTTGGAGATTCATTCTAAGAGTTCTAGTTCTTCGAGGAAGATCCGTCAAGTAGAGATATCGCCGCATTCTCTAGTAGTAGGTAGAAGCATAAGGACAGGACTAGACCTACATACAAAGAAAGAAAGCTGATATAAACAGCTCCATATTAGCGAATTGCCCCTTTTGCCCGTTGGGTGCTGTGAGGAGTTTGCTCCATCTCCGATACTTATCGTCGAGC